TGTATTGAACAGAGGCAAAAGCCTCGGTAACAGTCGGACGATAGTAAAAAGTCATAGCAAACCCCGTAGCTACTTGTACTAAAAAACAAGTAAGCGTAATCCCTCCTAGACAATAAAATAGGTTGACATGAGGCGGAACATATTTACTAGTTATATCATCCGCAATTGCCTGAATTTCGAGACGCTCTTCGAACCAATCATATACTTTATTGAGATAGGTAAGCCAAGGGGGCTCCCCCTCTTAGAACTGTATATGAGAATTTCATCTCGTACAGCTCAAGCGGAAACACTTACAAACTGTTTGTAGCGGATAGAAATTTTTCAATTTCTTAATTTTAGTCCTAGATTCGATCTTCTCGTAAGATACGAAGGACCAAAAACCCCGAAGCGCTTCTTTTGATGCTAATGCCAAAATATCAAGCGGGCTCAGTCGTATTTATGTTGATCGTTACAGGCCTCTTGAATCTTCTCTTTCCCTATTTTTTTCTTTTTATTTGTAGTGTGGATTGTCTTTTTTTTTTTTTTATATATAGGAATTCTCTTGTTGAGACCCTACATAATCGATTGAAACCTCAGATTCATACTAGAACCACGATGAGTCAATAAAGCCCCAAGCTAAGCTCAAAGGTTCCTTAGAGTAAGAACCATTTGATCATCACTTAGAATTGATGTAATGACTAAAAATCCAAAGAAACATTTATCCTTTGGTTAAAAAAACCATAAGCATTTGAAGGAAGAAAAATCCTTCGATTTCTGATTCTAACTATATTGTATTTTTTTTTTTTTAGTGCGGTCGCGAGGTCTGAATAGTTAGGTATGAATCATAGTGCGAATGTTTCTTGATCTATTCTATGGATTCCGTGCTCCAGATATTCTAATGAATATCAGACGAGGTGGAACCATCTCTCTCGAGATGACAGGCCATTCTCTATACTATCAATAAGATCAATTTTCACAAGTCACACACTCATATTCCGGAAATACCGAAACAAAGGAATTCCACGGTCGAACTACCCTACCACAATATATATATATGAATCTATAAATTCATAATTTAATATCATAAACGGAAAGATTCCGTATGTCCAAATTCAATCGATCTCAACGGACCTTTCGTTACTGCCCATAGGAGAAAGAATAGGTAGGGATGACAGGATTTGAACCCGTGACATTTTGTACCCAAAACAAACGCGCTACCAAACTGCGCTACATCCCTTTCAATTGGTATATAGTGTCGTTGTATAAAATCTCTGTCTTGTTTTCCATAGCATTATCATTATTTCCTCATTGAGATACAATCTATAGGATCAATTTGCACAAGTCACACACTCATATTCCGGAAATGTATACAGAATAGATGAGGGTTGTTTCCTTGATTCTAGTGTAGGATTACAGATTTGAGACTTGAGGCCCCTACAAAAAAGGGGCCTCATAAAAAAGGGGCCTAAATGAGTTATTGTGGGTTGAAAAAAAAAGTTAAGATTTTTTGGTTCTTATGGTATGGATCTAATTCATTGAGATTCCGTCCAGTAAAACAGAAGAATTATAAATCTCCAAGAGAATAGATAGAAAGACTGCAAATAAAGCCATTGCGACACACATCAAAGGAGTGGTTCCCCATCCTGGAGCCACTTTCCCATATTCCGAATTCAACGGTTTCAATAAAGCCCCTACTGTTGTTCGTCTTGGACCAGATCTAGAACTACCCTCAACGGTTTGTGTCGCCATAAATACTTTTTTTTGTTGAGATCTGTTGACTTTGTATACCCTTCCGTTGTAAATAAACGATCTTATCATAGATCCATTGTAGTCTTGAAATTCTCTAATAATGGAAACAGCAACCCTAGTCACCATCTTTCTTTCTGGCTCACTTGTAAGTTTTACTGGGTACGCCTTATATACCGCCTTTGGGCAACCCTCTCAACAACTAAGAGACCCATTCGAGGAACATGGAGACTAGTTGAAGTAATGAGACTCCCCAATACAATAGGGGAGTCTCATTACTTCAATTGGGAATAAAGCACAATCATTTCACCTTTTTATTTTTAATTGGAACCCTCGGTGGTTCTCGAAAAAAGATAGCGAAAAAAATAATCCCTAGAGTAGAGACTAAGAGGAATGTATAAACCAATGCTTCCATAGATTCGATCGTGGTTTACAATTATAGCTTCCACATCTGTTCATTTGGTGGGATCATCTCCCAGATAAAGAAAAAGCAAGAGTCTCAAAAGTCGGTGATCCAAAAATCACGGTTTCTCTGCTACCCTGTGTTAACTCAAACAAATCAAATAAAGGAGAAAAAAACCAAAGCAATGTTGTATCAAACTACCTGTCTCCTTGTAGTTGGATCTCCAAGTTTTTGGAATGCTCCAAATTCCACTTGAGCATCCAAATCTGGGTCAATGCCGGCAAAAACATCTCTGAACAAAGTTCTCGCACCGTGCCAAATGTGCCCGAAAAAGAAAAGCAACGCAAATGAAGCATGGCCAAAAGTAAACCAACCCCTGGGGCTGCTACGAAAAACACCATCCGATTTCAAAGTAGCACGATCTAATTCAAAAATTTCACCCAATTGAGCGCGTCTAGCGTATTTTTTGACAGTAGCAGGATCGCTATAACTGACTCCATTGAGTTCACCACCAAAGAACTCAACAGTTACACCGACTTGTTCGACACTATACTTCGACTCTGCCCTTCGAAAAGGAACATCGGCTCTCACAATTCCGTCTCCGTCTACCAAAACGACTGGAAATGTTTCAAAAAAAGTAGGCATACGGCGTACAAAAAGCTCGCGGCCTTCTTTCTCTCTAAAGATAGGATGTCCTAACCATCCAACCGCTATTCCATCCCCATTGTCCATTGAGCCCGCTCTGAATAATCCCCCTTTAGCTGGATTATTTCCGATGTAATCATAAAAAGCTAATTTTTCTGGAATTTTAGACCAAGCTTCTGAGAAATTCTGATTTTCGGATAGGCTAGCGCCAACTCTTCGATATATTTCTTGCTGGAAGTATCCTTGATCCCATTGATACCGGGTGGGACCAAATAATTCGATCGGGGTCGTTGCGGAACCATACCACATAGTTCCAGCAACAACAAAAGCTGCAAAAAAGACAGCAGCGATACTACTGGAAAGTACAGTTTCAATATTACCCATCCGTAATCCTTTGTATAAACGTTGGGGCGGACGGACACTAAGATGGAATAGGCCCGCCAATATACCTAATGTCCCTGCTCCAATATGATGAGAGGCTATTCCTCCTGGAACAAAAGGATCAAAACCTTCGACACCCCACGCAGGATTTACAGATTGTACTTTTCCCGTAAGTCCATACGGATCGGACACCCATATTCCAGGACCATACAAACCTGTTACATGAAATGCGCCAAATCCAAAGCAAGCTAGCCCTGAGAGAAATAAATGAATTCCAAAGATCTTGGGCAAATCCAAAGAAGGTTTTCCTGTACGCTCATCACAGAATATTTCTAGATCCCAATACACCCAATGCCAGATAGCGGCTAAGAAGCACAAGCCAGAAAATACAATATGTGTCCCAGCCACACCTTCGTAACTCCAAATACCCGGATTCGTTATAGTGCCTCCTGCGATACTCCAACCCCCCCACGAATTGGTTATTCCTAAACGAGTCATGAATGGGATAACGAACATACCCTGTCTCCACATCGGATCAAGAACGGGATCAGAGGGATCAAAAACTGCTAATTCGTATAAGGCCATCGACCCGGCCCAACCCGAAACTAAAGCAGTATGCATTATATGGACAGAAAGCAACCGACCGGGATCATTCAATACGACAGTATGAACACGATACCAAGGCAAACCCATGGAAAGACCTCTTTCTCAAAGAAAAATAGACACTATGTAACTTTCTCGCATTGGGAGCTAGGGACTTCCCCCTTTCAATGGATTATCTCGGAGCAGGGGTAAATATTGAGTCCATTCCGTTTGGAATAACGGATCAATTCTGTTTGTAGGAACAAATAGAAACAGATCTATTCTATACCCGATAAGTATCAATCCGCAATGCAGCATTGGTCTGGTTCTATTTTCTATGGGCGACTGCTCGGTCTTATTCTATGAACTTTTCAATCTATGGAAAAAAGGAAAATCTGAGCCAATAGTCTGACAACAAGAAAAGGCGTTTTGACTACATACGCTTTCGCATAAAAGTTCAGAAACGCACTTTGAAGCTTCGTATAATGCCCGTTGGAATTCCAAGATTTCCGTTTTTTATGTTTCCTGACGACGATTTAGATAAGGACTTAGATTTAGATTCAACATCATCGTGGTCCGAGCTCTACAATGAACTTTCCGACCAAAGAATCCTTTTTTTAGGCCAAACGCTTGATAACCAAACGGGAAATAAGCTGGTAGGTCTCCTGGTAAGTCTCAGTAGAGAAAATCCGACCTCGAATATTTCTCTAATGATAAGCTGTAAAGGCGGATTGGCGCGACCCGCACTGGTTCTCTTTGATGCGATGCACTGGGTGACACCCTTCGTCTTTACACTAGGCCTGTCGAAGATCTATTCAGTGGGAGCCCTCATCCTGAGCAGAGGAGCACCTGGCGACCGTATAGCATTCCCTCACGCTAGCATACTGCTACACCAACCTGCTAGTTTTTATTCTTATTTGGGGTGCGAATTAGGGGAGTTGCATAGCATTGGGGATGAATTCCAAAATTTTCACTGGAACGTCATAAGGGCTTATGCCCAAACTACAAACAACAAAAGCTTAGAGAAGTTTATGACCTACAGGATGACGAGTTTTTGATGGGACCAGCCGAAGCCAAAGATCATGGAATTATTGATGTACTAGGAGTTCCGTCCGGGGACCCAAACGGAGCAGAGCGTACGGACAAATATTCGGAGAAAAATCCCGATTTTTGGAAGTACATCAAAGAGTTATGGGACAAAGGTTGGGGATCCCCTGAACCGGAACTCGATGACGATGAAGAATTTATCTAACTAACAGGACAATCTAGCCAGATTCTATGGAATTATTGAGTATTTACCTTAGGTCTAAGTATTTAGCTTAGGTCTAGGTAAAGGTTCAAAAGAAAGCAAAAATGGCTGGAAGCAACCGTATGCAATGGGCAAAAGATGCCTGTACATGTACGGTTGCTTCTTATAACCCCCCGTTACCTTACCTCTTTTACTTCGCGAAATCGTATGAAATAAAGGAAATCATACTATAATATAATCCGGTTAGGATCGATCTAAACCAGCCCATTCTGTATATAATTCAGCATGCCAACTATTAACCAACTTATTAGAAACACAAGACAGCCAATCAGAAATGTCAAAAAAGCCCGCGCTCTTAGGGAATGTCCTCAGCGTCGAGGAACATGTACTAGGGTGTATGTGCGACTCGTTCAGATCATGAACTGAACCAAAAGAAAGGAAACAATTTTTACAGTATCAAAGATCAGTACCAATGAATAGGATAAAACCAATGAATAAGATAGAGTGGAAGAATTCCATTCACTGTCTAAACTAAAAAAAATACCTTTATTGTGTATAAAATTTATGGTTTCCATTGGTATAAATCCGATCACCTCAATTGGAGATGAGAAGCAATTCCCCATTGGTAGCAAATGGTTCTCCATTAAGCGGGGGAAATCTTATTTAAGAAGCATAAAAATGCTGCTCCTACTCTTGCAAGAACGGACTCACAGGGTCAGCTACCTAACCAACCTTCATAATTAAATGCCGTTACTGCATAGGTGGATCTTATTGTGAAAAGACCTATTACTGGAGAATTCATGGGTAGAGCCAAAGAGTGTGAACTATACAAGTTACTAAATAAGGAAGGGGCTCCGGTGTATAGAAAGGACCTCACCGTTTAAAAAGTAACCATGGAAACGATGGAACCCACTATTTTTTATTCATTTATATTTCTTACTTAAATTTACTTTGACTCGTTTTTTAATCAATCTAATTTTTTATTTCGAGGTGAAATGCCTGGAAAAAATCGTGGTTGGGAAGGTCATCGTAGCAAAAGCCATTGGAATTTTTTTTTATACATCGGAAGAATCCGTTTTGTTATTAATAGACCGAGAGGGGAGAAAAGAATGACTGAAAGAAAAGAAAGCAATTAGTTATTCATCAAAGTTTCAGTGGATTCAATGACTAGAATTAGACGAGGATATATAGCTCGGAGACGGAGAACAAAAATGCGTCTATTTTCATCAACTTTTCGAGGGGCCCATTCAAGACTTACTCGAACTATGACTCAACAGAAAACGAGAGCTTTAGGTTCTGCTCAAAGGGATAGAAACAGGAAAAAGAGAGATTTTCGCCATTTGTGGATCACTCGTATAAATGGAGCAATTCGTGAGATTAGTTTGTACCATTGTTATAGTGCATTTATAAACAATATCCACAAGAGGCACTTGCTTCTGAATCGAAAAATACTAGCGCAACTCGCTATATCACATCCAAATTGTCTTTCCATGATTTTCAATGAAATACATGAAATAAATTGGCTTGCCATGATTTCCAATTGGCGATGAGATCATGAATTTCGCAGGGTTAATTTTGCAGGGAAAGGTTTAAACGAAGTTCCCCGGAGAATCAACTCCGGGAAGGTGGAGTATAAATGAATAGAATAAGGTAATCAAAATAAACAAGCACGATTCACTCAAAAAAAATGAAATATTTCTTCTTTTTCTTCCCCGATTCGGATTATTTTTGGTTTCTTCCAACGTGAGGATCCTTAGGTTCTCTCATTTTTCGAACAAAACATCCACCCTATCCTAGTTGGGTTAAAGATTGAAATTTTGATTCCTTTTATTCCCTTGTGGCCGTAGGCCTATCTTATTTAAAGGACCCTTTTTATTAAAAGGACCTATCTTATTTAAAGGACCTTTTTTATTTAAAGGACCTTTTTTATTTAAAGGACCTTTTTTATTTAAAGGACCCGTTTTATTTAAAGGACCTTTTTTATTTAAAGGACCCGTTTTATTTAAAGGACCTTTTTGCTTTTTAGCCCTAGGGATTGACTTGGGTCTTGTTCTTTCAACGTATGTCTTAGGATTACCCGGAAGAAAAGGTAACAAAGCTAAAATACGAGCTTGTTTTATCGAAAGCGTAAGTATTCGTTGTTGTTTCAAGGTCAATCGATTCACTCGTCTAGATAATAGTTTTCCGTCGTCACTAAGAAATTGAATAAGGAAACTCATGTTTCTATAATCAAATCGATCCCCCGGTAGAACTTGGGGCCAATTCGCACGAACGGGTTTCTTGGATTTCACTTTTCGAACGGGTTTCTTGGATTTCTTCTTGGGTATCACAAAGGGTTTCTCGGATTCCCGAGAGGCTGGCGGAAAGGTTGGCTTAGGTTGCAGAACGAGTAGGTTAGATTGATCCATGGTATTTAGTCCTTGAAAAGATTGCTTAGATTTCAAAAAGGGTTTCTCGGATTCCCGAGAGGCTGGCGGAAAGGTTGGCTTAGGTTGCAGAACGGGTAGGTTAGATTGATCCATGGTATTTAGTCCTTGAAAAGATTGCTTGGATTTCAGAAAGGGTCGCTTAGATTTCAAAAATGGTTTCTCGGATTCCCGAACGGAAAAGGGTGACTTAGGTTGCAGAACGGGTAGGTTAGATTGATCCATGGTATTTAGTCCTTATCTCTAAAATCCTATTTCTGAATTCGAATTTGGGATACGACCGAAATAGGATTTGATTTGTTTATATATATTCTATGTAATTTGCTCTTGTTACTGGGAAAGGTGGCAGTTCTGTTCAATCTATTTCTTTATTTCCCCATGAATTGTATGCTTGTAACAATAGGGGCAGAATTTTCTCAATTCCAATCGACTAGGTGTCTTGTGTCGATTCTTTTGAGTAATATATCTAGAAATGCCCGGCGATTCCTTAGTAACATTGTTTCGCACACAACTAGTACATTCCAAAATAACTCTGACTCTGACATCTTTACCCTTGGCCATGAACCTCCTTTGCATTTTGGATTCACTCAACTCTTCTATTTTCAATCCGAAACGAAGAAAAAAAGGAAAAAAATAGAAGTGGCTAACCCGAAATCTGATTAGAAACGATTTCGTTGCAATCAATAGCGTAATATTCACAAGTAATACAAAGATTTTTAACTCTCAATTATTTCGAATCCCAATAGAGTATTTCATTTAAGTATCTTGTATGATTTTGTTACCCTAGACCCATTATTTCTATTTCTGTACTCCCTCTATGAATTCGAGCCTAATCGCAAGTTTCGCCGAGGTTGAATCCACTTTGATTCTTTTTCTGTCCTCCTTTCTTTATCCTCAAAAATGGAAAAATAAGAAAACAAAGAAAGAGAGAGAGGAAGAGGTATTAGTCCCAGATAATTTATTGTATCGCTAATCTTCTTCATCCCTTCCCATGTCAATAACTAGAATGAAAAAAGGGGAATGTCAACGCATCCGGGAAGAAACGATTGATCTCTATCAATAGACCTGCTAAAGACCCGAACCATAGAGTACTTAGCACAGGGGCCGCGGAGAGATATGTTTTTAGATCGCGCATTGAAAATTCTCCTTCTTTATTGGAATACATATATGATCAGATGCATAGGTCGTTAAGGATCGCTTGTATTTTAGTTGTACGCGGAATCCCTAACAAAAACGGAAATATACCACGACCTAGTCAATGTCAATAACACTAAGATTTCCCTTTCCTTAAAACGGAAAAAGGGCTGAGTATTGTATTACTGATAAGTATTCATTTATTTATACGTGAAGTTTCCTATCTATTTATAGAATCGAATTCTTTTAGTATTAATTAGTATTAATATGCATATAATTCTTTCTATTTATAAAATTTGATAGGTTCTATGTGTTCTATGAGACCCAAAAGAAGAAATCGCAAGATAGATTGTATCTCAATGAGGAAATAATGATAATGATGTGGAAAACAAGACAGAGATTTTATACAATGATACTGTATACCAATTGAAAGGGATGTAGCGCAGCTTGGTAGCGCGTTTGTTTTGGGTACAAAATGTCACGGGTTCAAATCCTGTCATCCCTACCTATTCTTTCTCCTATGGGCAGTAACGAAAGGTCCGTTGAGATCGATTGAATTTGGACATACGGAATCTTTCCGTTTATGATATTATATGTATATATATGCACGGTCTGGGGGGTACAAAAAAATCTTTTTCTTTGCGGTCTTATCCCTGGTGATAAGAAAGCGCTCTTAGTTCAGTTCGGTAGAACGTGGGTCTCCAAAACCCGATGTCGTGGGTTCAAATCCTACAGAGCGCGATTCTGTTCTTCTTAGGTCGAATTCGAGTGAAATAACTTCACTAACTTGACCAGCAACCTGAATTCGACCGCCTCCTTTTTTGAGTCCGCCGTAAGTCAAAATGAGATGTTAATGTTACTTAATTAAAGGTCCAACTGATCACTGCGTCTGTATTGTAAATACGCAGTGACGAATAATCCCACCAAAGTAATCGGAATTAGACCTAACACGATTCCAAATAGTAAAACTTCAATCATTTCAATTTATTTGAAAAGGGAAAAAGAGAGAGGGAATATCTATCCTTAAATATTCATCCGAATTGACCACGAATTTCATCAAGCAAGACTTGGCAATTACTGCGGACAGGCACTCTCGAATCCGCGGAAACATTTCTTTTTATATTATAACCGAATTGTTCATTCAATTCATTTCAAATAAGTCGTATCTTGCTCAGACCAATAAATAGGGCCGGGGTTATAGTTGACGCCACCAATAGAAAGCCGAAATAACTAGTTATAGTAGGCATGAAGGAGCTAAAGGAGATACGTTCTTTTTATACATATGGTTCTAAAACACTTACCTAAGTTTCCGCTTTTGAAAGATAGAAGGATACGAAAAAATACCAATTGACAAAATCTGTTCGAATTTTAGTTTGATTCCTGCGTCATTTTTTGGGGCCCTAACAAAGAGAAAGATAGGGCGGGATAAAAAAAAAAGGGCTGGATTAATTATCT